TGCATCCAAAGCGAGTAGCTTTTTAGATGATCCTTCTAGAGGAGGGGATTATACCAAATCTGCCTAATCTAGTTACTTCGTTCCATATTTCCATTCGAGGGATCCTGAGGAAAAGAATTTGGTTTCCACCGAGCTAAAACAATAAATATGCTGACGGTTCTAGTAAACCAAAACCGTCGTTTTCTAGCTATTTGGCTTCAATCTTCCCTTTACAACACAAAAATGGAAGATTTAGTTACGATTGGAAATACACTTTTGTTTTGTATCTTCATCCATAGATCCTTTACTCATACTCATTCAATTGGAAGATTTGATCCAATTGAAATAAAAAAAATTATGCTCCGCGATTCCATAATCCCATTTTGTATTCAATTTGGAATTGACCCTTGGATATAAATCGTGAGAATGTATAGTCTTCCTCAAATATGCTATTGAGGGAAAAAGGATTAAACCTTTTAAATTTAAGAAATAAAGTTTTTTTTGATCTTGATCGGAATATGAAAAAACCGAAAGATCCCTTAACTATTTAAGTTATTAATCGAACGAATCGCACTTTTACCACTAAACTATACCCGCTACATATCTCCATTATTATATATGAATGAACCTTTTGTCGAACAAAGGAATGAGCAAAGGAATGAGATACAATTAAGATAGCATCAGACTCATGACAATTCTAGTGTTGGCACTTCGTCCCGCTGGAGGTACTTGAAAAAAATAGGCGAAGAATAGAAAGCAGCTTATTTAAATAAAACTTGACTTGATCATACTTGATCCTAATTCATAATATAATTTATATTATTTAATTATATATATATATATAATTAATTAAATATAATTAATATAATTAAATTAAATAAAAATAAAATGAAAAGTCATCCTTTTCATTTGCTGGAAGTCATTACTGAACTGACATTCCGAATCCAGGGATTTATTAAAGCTGGACCATAACATAAAAATGATGAATTCCGCATTTCTTTTTTCGTTTTCAACTTCCCCTTCAACTGCCAGATCCTATGAATTTGAATTCGGATCAATCGGATCAATTGGATTTCAAATGTTCAAATAAAATAAAGCTTGTCCCTTGAACAAGTAAATGAGTTATGTTATATATGTTATAACATATGTGTGTTTCATTTTTAATATTGTTTAATATTAATTGTTATATGTATGTGTTCTTTTCCGGTTAGTAATTAAGTAAATTGAGAAAAAAATACTTATATTTATATACTTAATACTTAATAAGAATGTGAAAAATATTCTTTCATATTCTATAGTATTAATAGTATTCTTATTATTAGTATAGTATTAATAATACTAACTACTAAGAAATGGCACTTCTATCATAGGACTGGGGATAGACATTTTCTTTGTTGCTTCAATAACAACAAAGAATTTTTGATTTGATATCAAATCATACATAATTAAATTGTTTGATCTATGAAATGATTTATCAGAACAAAAAAAGAAATAATGTAATGGCCCGGCCAGTACTTAACCGGGCCGGGGGAATGAACCTTTCTTACAAAATCAAAGAAATGAAGTAAGGGATTCTGTCTATATCTATTCTATTGGGGATAAGATCTCTGTTTCGAATCATTATCTAAATTGAATTACTGATCAAATTCGTAGATATCTTATCCATTTTAATATATAATTATATAATTTAAAATTTTTTTTTAATATATTATTTCTATTATTTTTATATTATTATCGTTACTTTATCCTATCTTATAATAAATTATTACTAATAAATAATTAAAAAAAGAAAACGAGGTTTTTTTTGTTTCAATCTTTTTACTTCACATCACATAAAAAAAAATTTCAATTTTGAATTGGGAGAGATGGCTGAGTGGACTAAAGCGGCAGATTGCTAATCCGTTGTACGAGTTATTTGTACCGAGGGTTCGAATCCCTCTCTCTCCGTTCCCTCTGATCACTTCAGACTTTCAAATTTGAAAAAATGGGATCCTTTTATTTTTTCATCATAGGGAAATGTTAAATGTATGGAATATATAAAAAAAAATAAAGAAAACTCAACATTTTTTATTCCTCACGTCCAGGATTACGGCCCGGATCGTTAGATAAGAATCCGAAGATGAAGAGAGAAACAAAAAATATCACTACTGTGTAAACGAAGAGTTTGAGAGTAAGCATTACACAATCTCCAAGATTATTTTTTTTAGAAAAAGGAAATAGATTGCCTATTTTTTATCACATACGTTATTTTGGCATAACACCCCAAAAATGAAGTCTTTTCTTGAATCTTGAAAAAAAAAGTAATTTTCAACAAATTTCTTTCTACTTTGTAATAAGATAATAAGGTAATAAGAAAAGAAAGGTTCTGATTCCTTCATTACCAAAAATGTTTGGCCATATCCGTTATTGGGTATTGTGGGTTCTTAGAAAGTCCTTGTTTACTGGAATGTCAGAACGAGGAAATAAGTTGATCCAAATTTATCACCGCGGTCATTCAATTCAATATACAAGAATTTCGATTTTTGAATCGAGGGTTCATAATGTAAAACTTATCTGATCTTATCCATTTTTATTTTCTAATTTTTTTTTTCGAATAAATCATGAATTTTGCAGAGTATTCAAAATTTTATCGAAAACTTACAGCAGCTTGCCAAACAAAAGCTAATAGAAGAAATAGTACAGGTATGACAGGCATAACATCTACGATTGGATTGAAAAAGGCATAAGCCTCGGGCAATTTAGCGAAGAAAAAACTACTCGAATAAAGGGTGGAATTAAGACAGATACAGATTAAACTAAAGATATTAAGCATAACAAACATTTCATTCTTGTAGATTAGAAAATTTGATTTTGGTTGAGTTCTTTTTATGAAGGAAAAATGAAAAGGCGGGTCAAAAAATCCTTCTTTTTCTTCGAACTCTCCCAAATCAAAAATCTTTCCTTTCATTCTCAAATGAGAATACAAGGAATTATAGTTTCGTACAATATCTTAATTGAATTTTATGTAATGATCAATAATTTGATCAAGAATTTTTTGTGATTCTATATTTACATGTGTTGAATCCTAGCAACAATGTATTTCATATGTATTTGGGCTGGGATTGACGAATGACCAATACCAATATTAGTCTTTATTAGTGTCGAATAGAAATCTAAATGGGGCGTGGCCAAGCGGTAAGGCAACGGGTTTTGGTCCCGCTATTCGGAGGTTCGAATCCTTCCGTCCCAGATCGTCTCCATCAGAAACGAAAGATTCTTCTCTTTCACAATTTTCTGTTTAATCTTGCTTGGATATTGGATATATATAATGTGTGACCCAACCCCTTCTTTGTTCTGAATTCAATGTACGGGTAGAAATAAAGATATTTCTTTGAATTCTTAATTAAAAAAAGAATTGGGGGTGGATCATTCCCATTCAGAGTATGCTCATACTCATATTCATATTGAAGTTAGTTACTTAGGGAAACCTTGTGTTCCATACCCGTGAAATGGGAATTCGCACATGGTGCATTCTGAATTGAAATATAAAAAAAAAGGTCTTTTTTCTATTCCATTCCCCAAGGAAAGCCTAAAGAAAATAAATGGTGTATCCCACACTTTATGTAGAGACTAAAGATTACGTAGTTTTTTGTATTAATTGCATTTCATCGTTCGTCTTAAAACTTCTAAGGAAAAAATAGGAAAAAGAAATTGATCTGGATCCCATTTTCTTTTTTTGTATTTTAGCTTATTCAATTGAATAATTGGAAATAAATATAATGTAATGATTGGATGGATGAAAATTTATATATTCCATTTTTATGGAATTGGAGGAAAGATTCTTGAATCTGAAGTAAAACAAAATTGGTCTGTATGCTGTATAATAGATATTATGTATTATTATTGTATTGTTCTATTTCAGTAACAGCGGCCCCTTCCCTTGGTTAAGTCAAAAGGATCTGTGATCCTTTAAATATCATTGAAAATCTATTCTATTATTCTATTAAGTCTATTAAGTAAAGGCCTTTCTTTTTTAATTACTTTTTCATTTATGTGTTCGAAAAAAAAGGGGATGATCCTTTTTATGATTCATCATCCCGAACAATCTGTTGAAGATGTAAATAAGACTTAAGTAAACGCGTTTATTCGTCTTTTTTAGAAATCTGTTTCATTTGAGCCAATGACTATTCATGATTCCATATTGAATCAATTCCATACCGGTTCGAAATTTAATCAGAGGAATGTTATGGTAAAACTTCGTTTGAAACGATGTGGTAGAAAGCAACGTGCGACTTGAAGGACATGATTCGTTGTGGATTCTTACATCCACCATTTTCTATAGGAATGAAGATGCTCTTGAATCGACATAGTTTGTTCTGTTCTTGCTAGGAACCTAATTTGTGTTAGGTTGGTAAATAGGAATAGTACATAATGGAGCTCGAACAAAAAGTATTGATTCATTTATCGGGGGGAAGAATCTAGGGTTAGTAACAATTAATAAGTTAGACCAACTTTGTAAATATATCCTCAATATTGAAATCGAAGGGTTAAAATTCGAACAAGTTTGAAATAAAATAAAAAAGTAAAATTTGTCGAAATTGGTAAAACTTTTTCGATGAAAATGAAAAGTGTATTATATTACAAGGGAATTAATCTTTCGTATTATTCATAGAAAGAAATAACAAAAAACAAAAGGTATGTTGCTGCCATTTTGAAAAGGAATAAGGATCACCGAAGTAATGTCTAAACCTAATGATTTTACAAAGTAAAGAGAAAGGATTCCGGAACAAGGAAACACTATTTTCAATTGTCTCAATAATTTTCTTTAATTTTATTATAATGAAGAAGAAAAATAGATTCGAGACGACTCAAGAAATGTCTAAAGAGTTACCTTCGCACTTTTTCAGAATTGCCCAACTTGAGTTATGAGTACGAATGATATTTCTTTTTTTCTGTATCTGTAAGTAAGAACAAAAAACGACTCAAATTATAGTCGACTTCATGATTTTATGGATCTATTTGCCATTATATACAGAATATACAGAAATATTAGAATCATTTTTTCTCGAGCCGTATGAGGAGAAAGCCTCCTATACGTTTCTAGGGGGGGGGGTATTATTTATCTACATCTATCCCAATGAGCGATCTATCGAATCGTTGCAATTGATGTTCGATCCCGAAGAGAAGGAAGAGATCTTCAAAAAGTGGGTTTTTACGATCCGATACAGAATCAAACTTATTTAAATGTTCCTGCCATTCGTTATTTCCTTGAAAAAGGTGCTCAACCTACAGGAACTGTTCATGATATTTTAAGGAAGGCAGAATTATTTTAAAGTTAAAGAAAGACCTTCATAAAGAAAAAAAACAAAATTTCTTTTAATAATAATAAATAAACAAGAAAAGGTAACTAGTATCTATTTTGGGCAATTAGTTACTCAAAATTTGCTCTTTTCTTGTTGTATTCATACTTTTTCTCTACCTTTTCCTTATTTTTTTTTTCATCTAAATTTCTTATTTATGTTGTGCCAATCCAACACGAATTCTTATTTTATTTACTTAATACTTACAATACAATAATTAATTAATTATTAATTTAATTGAATTTGTTTTCCATTCATATTGACAATGTTGTATCGAACAAATATAATTCGATCGTAGATAAGCGGATCCGTTTATTCCGACCCCTAATTGGTTTTTCCTTTACTTCGGTCAAATGATGGGTTTGCCGGATTTACTATTATACATATACAAGATGTATTTTCTTAACGAAAATCACAAATTTTGAGAAAATGGGCGGTCTGTAAATTTTGATATTTCTATTGGGAATCCGTTGTTTTTTATTTTTGAATCCGATCCATTCATTTTGCTATTTTGGTGTTTAGAATTGATCATAAAATCTTTCCTTTCTATTTCTTGTTAGTTCAATGTTTTGACGTAGTTGTACAGTGCAATTCAATTGATTTTTTTTATTTCGATCGTATCTACAAATCATATTTATCTGGGTTGCTAACTCAACGGTAGAGTACTCGGCTTTTAAGTGCGACTATGATCTTTTACACATTTGGATGAAGTAACGAATTCGTCCAGACTATTGGTAGAGTCTATAAAACCGCGACTGATCCTGAAAGGTAATGGATGGAAAAAACAGCATGTCGTAATAATAAGAAGAAAATGGAATTTCTTAATTTCTTATTAGATTCCTATTTTTTTTTAGTAGAATTTGGAGTCGATCCTTACCAGATCAGTCCAAAATTTTGTTTTTATTTTAGGAGGAAGACAAAAAAAATTCACATTTACGGTTGGGTTTAGTGAATAAATGGATAGAGCCCTACGGCTCCAATTCTGGTAAAAAAAAGCAACGAGCTTCTATTCTTTATTTGAATAATTACCCGATCTAATTAGACGTTAAAAAAAATTAGTGCCTGATGCGGGAAAAGGTTCTCCTGTGAGTGGTCCTTTGATTCTTTTTTTTTTTTTTTTCTTTTTTAAAAAATCCTAACTATTCTCTATTATAGATTGGAAACGAATGTGTAGAAGAAACAGTATACTGACAAAAAGAATTTGTTCCAAAGTCAAAAGAGCGATCGGGTTGCAAAAATAAAAGATTTTTTAACCTCTAGTAATTATAACGAGGATAAACCCATTAGATAGAAGGGGATAGGAAAAAGATCTGTTGATTGGACTTTCTGTTTCCGGGGTATATATATTTTTTTATACATAATACATACCTTGTTCTGACCATATTGCACTATGTATAATTTGATAACCCAAGAAATGCCTACTGTTTTTGTTTCAAGTAGAAAAAATGTAAGTCAATGGAAGAATTACAAGGATATTTAGAAAAGGATAGATCTCGGCAACAACACTTCCTATATCCGCTACTCTTTCAGGAATATATTTATGCACTTGCTCATAATCATGGGTTAAATGGTTCGATTTTTTACGAACCTGTGGAAGTTTTTGGTTATGACAATAAATCTAGTTTAGTACTTGTAAAACGTTTAATTACTCGAATCTATCAACAGAATTTTTTGATTTCTTTGGTTAATGATTCTAATCAAAATCGATTCGTTGGATACAACCACAATAATTTTTTTTTTTCTCATTTTCATTCTCAAATGATATCAGAAAGTTTTGCAATTATTGTAGAAATTCCATTCTCGTTGCGATTAGTATCTTATTTCGAAGAAAAAGAAATACCAAAATATCATAATTTACGATCAATTCATTCAATTTTTCCCTTTTTAGAGGACAAATTATCACATTTAAATTATGTCTCAGATATACTAATACCTCATCCCATACATATGGAAATCTTGGTTCAAATTCTTCAATGTTGGATTCAAGATGTTCCTTTTTTACATTTATTGCGGTTCTTTCTTCACGAATATCATAATTTGAATAGTCTTCTCATTACTCAGAAGAAATCTATTTACGTTTTTTCAAAAGAAAATAAAAGATTATTTCGGTTCCTATACAATTCTTATGTATTTGAATGGGAATTTTTATTAGTTTTTATTCGTAAACAATCTTCTTATTTAC